ATCATCCTCTGACACGAGGATTTACAGTCCTCTGTTCTACCAACTGAAATATCCCGGCCATTCCCGAAGTATCATCCTCATTTTACTAGATGACTTAGGTCTATGTCAATTAAAAGAACCGCAAAAGTAGTAAATGAAAAATGATATAGATTCTAAATAATTCAAATCGATATTTCTTTCTCATTTGTACGTGTATGATATATCCCACAAGACTTGTATATAATAAGAAAAAAAATTCTAGTTTGTAAAAGCGTCGGATGAATGAAAAAAGATAATGAATTCTTGAATAACTAAAAAAGGGTAAGGTGTCAAACATACTTTTTTTGGTTGGGGAGTAGGGTTGGGGATAGAGGGACTTGAACCCTCACGATTTTAAAAGTCAACGGATTTTCATCTTACTATAAATTTCATTGTTGTCAGTATTGACATGTAGAATGGGACTCTATCTTTATTCTCGTCCGATTAATAAGTTCCACCAAGGATCTATCAGACTATGAAGTGAATCATTTGATCAACACAAGGTAGTGAACTCCATTTGTTAGAACAGCTTCCGTTGAGTCTCTGCACCTATCCCGCTTTCTAAACTCTGGTTTGTTCGCGTAACCCAGGATTTGGCTCAGGATTGCCCATTGTTAATTCCAGGGTTTCTCTGAATTTGAAAGTTATCACTTAGTAGGTTTCCATACCAAGGCTCAATCCAATTAAGTCCGTAGCGTCTACCAATTCCGCCATATCCCCCTTTTTGCTTTGAGATTAGGATCTCATTATGATGTCTTTCCACTTTTTCTTATGCCGAAACCTTGGCATTCATTACATATAGATACTTTTTTTATTTCTTTGGTATCTTCTTTCATTTTTTTTTAGCCCCATCCATATTTATTTAGTCTAATCAACAAAGATTCTATCATTTTTGTATTTGCAATTCAATATGGTTATATATTAGAGAACATATATATGTTCTTCCTTTTCTCATCGTTATCTTAAATTTGAAGAAATAGTCGAACGGTCGATTCGTGTGTTTTTTTTTACTTCCATGAAAAGAAATTTATGATCATTATTGAAACTTAGAATTCTACAATGTGCAAGGGAAAAAGATTATAAATCTACGAAGTAGACTTATAATTCGAATAATTATAAAAATAAAATAAAAAGACAAAAAAGATAAAATAATAATAATAGCATGAGGTTAGAAAAAAAAAAAAAAGAATTTTAAATCAGATATCATTTAACTTAAAAAAAAGCTTTCCGGTCTAATTTTCTTATTTAGAAACTCATGAAATCAAAATTATAAAGTCGATATATTGCTATATTCTATTAATTCATTAAGGTTATGTTTTATTTATTTAACGATAGTCACTATTTATTTGAGCTATATTCTGTTCTAGAATATCTAGAATATGATGAATTCTAAATAGATAAGTAAAAATATGAATAGAATAGTTAATTGATACGATCTAGTAGTTTAGTGAATTTGTATGCACTATTTTATTTGAGCCCGCTTAGCTCAGAGGTTAGAGCATCGCATTTGTAATGCGATGGTCATCGGTTCGATTCCGATAGCCGGCTTTTCCAGAGTTTTTCGTTTTTTTACATTATTTTTAATGTACTTTCAAAATCAAAGAAGATTGAAAAGACTTCTTTCACCTTTTTCCAAGAGTTACCACGCCATTTATATTATGTCATATAAACTTCCATATAGGAATATATATTGGGTAAAAAGGTTAGATCTTTGCAAAATAAATCAAGAAAATAAAGGAAAATTTTTGTGATTTATTGATTTATATATATTGTATATACAATAAAAAAAATCTGTATATTGAGAGAATATATCTTCTGACTCTTTGTATTCCAATAGTTTATTGGAGTGGATTTTACATCATTTATCATTATCATTTAGTTCAGTTTTAATTTTGTTTAGTTTTGTACAATTTCAATAAAAAAAGGAGTTTTTATGTCACGTTACCGAGGGCCTCGTTTTAAAAAAATACGCCGTCTGGGGGCTTTACCGGGACTAACTAGTAAAAGGCCTAGGGCAGGAAGCGATCTTAGAAACCAATCACGCTCCGGAAAAAAATCTCAATATCGTATTCGTTTAGAAGAAAAACAAAAATTGCGTTTTCATTATGGTCTTACAGAACGCCAATTACTTAAATATGTTCGTATCGCCGGAAAAGCCAAGGGGTCAACGGGTCAAGTTTTATTACAATTACTTGAAATGCGTTTGGATAACATCCTTTTTCGGTTGGGTATGGCTTTGACTATTCCTCAAGCGCGCCAATTAGTTAACCATGGACATATTTTAGTTAATGGTCATATAGTTGATATACCAAGTTATCGCTGCAAACCCCGAGATATTATTACAGTGAAGGATGAACAAAACTCTAGAACTTTGGTTCAAAATCTTCTTGAGTCATCTGCCCCCGAGGAATTGCCAAACCATCTGACTCTTCACACATTCCAATATGAAGGGTTAGTTAATCAAATAATAGATAGGAAATGCGTCGGTTTGAAAATAAATGAATTGCTTGTCGTAGAATATTACTCTCGACAGACTTAAAAAACCTAAGTTAAGTAAAAAAAATAACTAAAAACAAGAGTTCGGACAACTCCCCCCTCTTTTTTGATTAAAAATAAAAAGGCATAAGGTAAGGGATTTTGTCGGGGAATCTTTTTCCTATTCATGTATCATAGATTGGTAGGGAGGTTTGGATCCCTTGTTTGCTCTTCCCAGCATTTTACATATCAAAGAAATGTAGATTTTATATCTATTCTTTTTTATTTGATTTGATACATTGTGGTCAATCACGTAAGATTGGTGATTTAGTTGAAAGTACGGAAAGAGAGGGATTCGAACCCTCGGTAAACAAAAGTCTACATAACAGTTCCAATGTTACGCCTTCAACCACTCGGCCATCTCTCCGACATCAGGATTATGACTGAGTACCTGGGTGAATAGCGAGTTATTCATCGTTTTTTAGATTATGGTTAATAGATACCTTTTTTGACCGGAAAAATTGGAAGTAGATAGAATATTTTTTTATAAAAAACGAGTCCGCTTTTATGTTAGTTCGTACTATAAAATTCCTTTGTTTGTGAGAAAATTTTCTCACAAAAGAAAAGGTAAAGGAAATAAAAAGAGTTATAGAATGGATTACTACCTATGCCAAGATCGCGTATAAATGGAAATTTTATTGATAAAACCTTTACAATTGTAGCCGATATCTTATTACGAGTCATTCCGACAACTTCCGGAGAAAAAGAGGCATTTACTTATTACAGAGATGGTGCGATTTGATTATCATTATTTTTTTTATTTCTCACCGATTTGGAATAGAAAAAAACGAGTATTGAAAAAAATCTCCGCTTTTGAAGGTGAAGTTTATAATATAAAAAAGCAATCCCTTCTGTCATGTATCCACGATTAATGCAGCCTTAGATGCTTCAATTGTGAATTCTAGTATTGAGCAAAAGGTTTTTACCTATGGTTCTCGTATTACAAATAAATCTTACTAGACTAATACAATATACGAATAGGAGGCACAGGGGAAGAAGCACTACGCCGAGAAATCAACAACACGAAAACTTTCTTCAAAATGATTCCTTTTCTTTCTTCTTCTTCTTTTGGATTGGGACTAATTAAAATGGTTGGAACAATAAACATCCATCTCGTCCGTACTTTGGATACCCGTATAACCATTGAAGACTGTTGAAGTGACTAATTCCTGGAAATTTAGGGGCGTTGAGAACAAATAAATTTTTAGAGTTTCCTTTTTTTATTTTTATCTAGTATGAATCCACTTGGTAGTAAGAAAGGATCTTTTACAAGAAGGTTGGCTAGGGATTTCTTGTAAAAACATTAGCCCCGCTTAGTTCATAATGACATCAAATTTTTCCATATATTTATTATTTTCATTATGCACCTAAAGGAGGAGCCGTATGAGATGAAAATCTCACATACGGTTCTGAAACGGAGAATTCGTTAAAGCGAATAACGACCGTAACGGATGTCGGCTCAATCTGAAGGAAATTATGCGGAAGCATTACAGAATTATTATGAAGCTATGCGACTAGAAATTGACCCCTATGATCGAAGTTATATACTCTATAATATAGGCCTTATCCACACAAGTAATGGGGAACATACCAAAGCTTTAGAATATTATTTTCGGGCATTAGAACGAAACCCCTTTTTACCACAAGCTTTTAATAATATGGCTGTGATCTGTCATTACGTGCGACTATCTCCACTATAGAAAAAAAGAACGAACAGCTAGTCAATGAAATACTAGAAACACAAAAAAAGGGCTTTCTACATAAGCATCGTCCAAAACGATTTTTTATCAGCTGTAGCAAATAAATAAACTTCATGGATCGAAATATGAAGTGAAGACTAGATATGCCTAAATACTTTCTTTCTATGGATAAAAAAAGATTTAATTGATAGAGGAAGCACCGTAAAGATCAATTCGAAAGGTTTTGAACCGATACAACAAGAGCTGTTTATTTATATCATAATATGAGATAAATCTTAGGAATCTACTTATGTAATAGAGCGGATCCCCTAAGGTATTGAGCAGCGGTGTAGCATCAGATCCTAAAGACAGTAAGTCTTTTTCTTTTTTATGAAGTATGAAAAAAAGTCTTTTTCAAAGATTCTATATAAATTTTTATATGAAAGCGGGATAGTTACCTTTCAGAAAATTCTAATATCTAATAACAGTGGACATGCCTTTTTTTTTCTGAAGGTAGGAGAAAAGATAAAACTTATTAGATTAATTAATATATTAATTAAATCAAAATGAAAGTTTGAAACTCATGTAATTACTCTCTTTTGTTTAATCCAAGAAAAATTGAATGAATATCTATAAGAAATCTCATTCAATTAGACATTCAAGTAGATATAAAGTTAAAGTAGGTTAAAGTTAAAAAACTGGTACACCAAAACAAAAGAGTTGGTTGTCGAGCCGTATGAGGTAGGAAACTCTCAAGTACGGTTCTCA